GGTTTCATAGAGAAATTTATATAGAATTTTCGAAAAAGACTTTTCTTTATTATGAAGAAAAGTCTTACTATCTTTGGGATCTGTTGCTACACCGCTGCTCAATCCTTTAGGGGATCGCCTTTATTACATAAGTCGATTCCTACCTTTTATCTTATATCATCACATAAGTAAGTAAGCAGTTCTTATTGTATCGGCCAAAAACCTCACTAATTGATCTTTACGGTGCTTTCTCTATCAATTAGATCCTTTATCCATAGAATAAAGTCTCTAGGCATATCCATTTCTTCATATTTCGACTTCTATGAAGTTGCTTTTTTCTTTGCTACAGCTGATAAAAATCGTTTTTTTTTAACGATGCATATGTATAAAGCCTTTTTTTTTTCTAGTATTTGCTAGTGGATTCGCTCTTTTCTCTTTCCCCTTTTCTTTCTATAGTGGAGATAGTCGCACGTAATGACAGATCACAGCCATATTATTAAAAGCTTGGGGTAAGAACGGGTTTCGTTCTAGTGCCCGAAAATAATATTCCAAAGCTTTCGTGTGTTCTCCATTACTTGTGTGGATAAGGCCTATGTTATAGAGTATATAGCTTCGATCATAGGGATCAATTTCTAATCGCATAGCTTCATAATAATTCTGTAAAGCTTCCGCATAATTTCCTTCTGACTGAGCCGACATCCGTTACGGTCGTCTTCGATTCAAAGAATCTCCGTTTCAGAACCGTACGTGAGATTTTCACCTCATACGGCTCCTCCCTTATGTGCATAATGAGAATAATACGTGGAATCAAAAAAGATTTTTATATTCTCGTTATTGACTGAGCGGGGCTAGTGTTTTTACAAGAAATCTCTAGCCAACCTTCCCGCAAAAGATCTTTTTTTAACATCAAACGTGTTGATACTAGATAAAAAGGTAACTTCAACAATTTCTTTGTCCCTCACGCCCCTTAATTTCGAGGAATTCGTCACTTCAACAGTCTTCGATGGTTATACGTGTATCCAAAATACGAACGAGATGGATGTTTGTTGGCCCAACCATTCTTCTTAGTTCCGATCTTGATAAGGAAGGGGTCTAATTTCTAACAAAGTTTTCGTGTTGTTGATTCCTAGGCGTAGTGCTTCTTCCTCTATGCCACCTATTGGTACTAATGGAGTGGGGTTGACCTGCAATACATAAATAACCCACATAGGTGTAACCTTTCGCTCAATACTCGAATCGCCAATTGAAGCATCTGAGGCTGCATTAATCGTGGATACACGACAGAGGGAGTTGTTTTTTTACAAACTTCACCCTCAAAAAGCGTAGATTTTTTATTTTACTTATTTTTTCTATACCGAATCACGTGTCTTTCTTTTAAGGCTCAAACAAATAAGTAAAATAAGAAAAAAAATCAAATCGCACCATCTCTGTAATAGGTAAATGCCTCTTTTTCTCCTGAAGTTGTCGGAATTATTCGTAATAAGATATCGGCTACAATTGAAAAGGTCTTATCAATAAAATTTCCATTTATCCTTGATCTAGGCATAGATAGCAATCCATTCTATAATTCTTTTCATTACCTCTCGTGAGAAAATGATCCCACAAACAAAGGAATTGCACAGTACGAAATAACATAAAAACAGACTCATTAAAAAAAAAAATGGGATCGTTTACTAAAATGCTTTCCTTTTGCCAAGCATGAATAATAAGAAATATTTGAATCCGATTCGATTTCATACAAATGGAGTAGTATAAGAATGAAGGGAACTATTCTGATTCCATCAAAATGGAAGAATCAAAGAATTTTTGATTGACTAAGGAAAAAGAATCGAATAATCATTTGATTATGAAAATAGAATAACGGCCTATTTTGTGTTGTGTGCACACCAGGTATACACTACCCAATCAAATATAAAAATCCCCGCGGGTGGTTTATGAATTTTCAATCAATCTCCAAGGTAAGGGGTTAAGAGATCTAAAACTGGAAAATATTTTGGAATTCCATAAAAATGGAATCCGTAAATAGACTGATAGTCTCAACAGAATCATGATCTAAAGGTATCCATTAACCATAGTCTAAAAAAAATGGATAGACCGATCGTTTGATTCATTTCAATTCATTGCTTGAATCGTTTAAAAATATCAGAAAGAAAAAGAAAGGGGTTGGGGAACCACCTAAATAGATATATATCCTTCTGGTTTTTAACAGTTTTTCAAAAACAAAAAGATTTTCTTTATCCACCAGCCTTGAAGGAAAGGTCTTTCTTTGATGAAAATTGGATGAAAAGCTTTCTATATATAGATATAGTTTTCTAATTGATGTCCCATAACTATCTAAGAATCGAATCGAGTGGGAATGACTCGCTATTGCCTCGGTTGCTGGGACATAATCATTATGGAGGAGAGATGGCCGAGTGGTTGAAGGCGTAGCATTGGAACTGCTATGTAGGCTTTTGTTTACCGAGGGTTCGAATCCCTCTCTTTCCGCACCCTCAACAAATTTACCAATGGGACTGCCCAC